AAAATTTTTCTTTATTTCTGGTGGAATTTTCTTGGTTATTATTTGTTTCTAATGATGATCTATAAATATAGTAGTTATTTTTAGTTTCAGAATGAATATATTTATATGATAAAAGATCATATCTATAGTTTTTTTTTAAATTCTCCTCTTTATTTGGTAATAAATAGACTTTCGAATTTTGTTTTTTTTTTGAATCAAGTAATTGGTCTTTTTCAGAGGAATACCATTTGTTTAAATCTTTATTTTGAGACGGATGGCATTGGTTGATTCTATTTCGCCATTTTTTGGGGATTAATCTAGACGATGTAATCTGAGATAAATCGTATTGATAATGACCTCTTAACCAGTTTTTCCATGGATTCATTCCATAATTTGGAAGTTTATTATGTCTTAATTCGGAATGAAATATTCCTTGTCTTCCAAAAAAATCCTTTATTTCAGTCTTAAGAAAAAAAGACGGTCCATTATATTGAAGAATAGATCTTAACTTATTGAAGTTAATAATCTGCGTTTGTGATAATTTGAAAAATACATATTTTTGTGACAAGTAAGATAAATCAAAAAAAATATCTGACTTCCGCTTACTATTTCTAAGATTATCAAAAGCCCTTTTTATAGTCATAGACAAAATAAAGTCAATTTTATTTTGTTTTGTTTTATTACTCCTTTCTTGATTTGTTTCATTATTGTTAATGTATTTATCATTATCAAGAATTTTTTTTGTTGATTCGATAAAAAGTTGTAGAGGGATTCTGCGCATATTAATGATACATAGAAAGATATCTATGTATATTTTTTCAATGAAAAATTTAACTAATAATTCAATATTTTTTATTTTTAATATTTTCAAAATTTTTGGGGATGATTCTGCATTATTATTTTTCTTTTTTTTTATTCCTGGCGTTACTTTTTTTTTATTTTTTTTCATTATTTCTATTTCATTTCTGATTGTGTTTCTTCTATCAATCCTATGTTTCATTTCTTCTTCTGCCTGTGAATAATTTGTCCAACCTGTAGATCGAATTTGACTAAGTGATTCATGAATTATCTGATTGCTGATTATGGAATCCTTTTCTGTTTGAGTTTCACTTGATTCATATATTTCTCTCGGTATAAATAATGGAATTTTATTTCCTTTTAAAAGTTCTTTTATTATTTGTTTTATAAATAAAAATGCTTTTGCTTCTTTCTTTTTTATTTTTTTTAAAATTCTTCGAACTCTAAAATTTAATTTTCTGATTTCGACTTTATAGTCTATATCTTTAAAAATGGGTTCAAAAAAGGAAGGTGTTTTTCGAGGAGGACCAAAAGGATGTTCCGTTTCCATTCCCAAAATTGTTAAAAAACAAGAATCAAAATCCTCTTGTTTCTTTAGATCTCTATCAGAATCATAGAGTCCTAGCTTAGATCTGTGCCAAGGTTTCAAATGAAAAGGATATAGGATTTTTATCTGAAAACCTCCTCTTAACCAATTTTTAGGAAATTTTGTTTTGGAGAATTGAAGACCATTAGAGCTGCATTTTAGATAAATTTCTCTATTCCAATCTTGGAAATCCTCATACCATTCCGGAGATTGCCGTAATAAAATACGGACAATATTCTTAGCTATTATCAATAAAGGTAATTTAATATATTTTCTAAAAGTTGATTGAGCTAGTAACAGAATACCTCTTGTTTTGTGTCCATGTGGAATGTTCTCCCAGAATTCCATTACGTCTTCCTGATTGTTTCTTTTTGGGGGGGATTGTTTATTTAAAATTTCGAATTCTGACTTTTTACCCAACCGATCTTTAATATTAAAAAAAAGTTTGATTAGGTCGGATATAGGAAAAGGAAAATCTTGCTTTTTTTCCAAAAAAAGCGGGGAATGAGGATTTCCTTGATACGGTCCCCAAATAACCAATTTACGCCTTTGAGCGCGCATAGATCCTTTGATTACGGATCGACGAAAATCTGGTTCTTCCAAATAACTTATAAAACCCAAATCTTTATTAAATTTTTTATCAATATTAGAATTATTTAAATTAGACTTCTTCAAAGTTTCTAAAGTTCGTGTCGAACGATTTAAAAAATCTATATGTTTAAATTTTCTTGTTCGAAGCTGGTGTCCCAGCCCTTGTATTATGCCTTGTTCTTTTCGTCGTTTTTTAAAATTTTGGTGTAACTCGTTGATTAATTTGTATGACCATCGAAGGGGTTTTTTACGGATTTCCTTTATTCCACTAGATTTTTTTTGACCTCTAAGGTTAGCTATAAGTGCGTTCAATAAAAAAATTAACCGATTATTTGAATCAATTTTGGCTTGCAATTGGTTTTTTTCTGATTTTTCTATTTTCTGTTCATATTCTCGAGAATTAGGATAGGGAGGAAGGATATAATGAATTTTATTTAGTTCATCTTTGCAATTTTCTATCGAAATTTTAGTTATGATTGAAGATGAAAACAATTTATTGATTCTTCCACGGTACATCCCAGTCAAAAAGGGATCATACATTTTAAC